AATTAATAATATATTTTCGTGGTACAAGGGGGGTTTATTTCTTATTTAATAAGTTCTTTGTTCTTTAGAAAAATTCTGTACCCTAATACAAAATTTCTAATAAATAGAAAAAGTGGTTTTATGCCAAAATAAGAAGAAAGGGAGAATTAGTAGTAGTAATAAGTATTTAGAAAGAAAGGGTAAGTAACCATAATATACAAAGAGAATGGGGATTTGAGCATATGTAGTTAGTCGCAGCCGCGCAGGAATATATTACTTATGGGAGGTATGTTATATAGTATATAAGTAGGTACACGTAGAGAATGAATATGATGGTTGGAAAAAGAAGAATTGAAAGAAAAAAGAGAATGTTTACCCTTAAGGGCTTATATCCAAGACGAGAGACGCTGGAATGATTGATGTAGGTATAGGGACATATAACTAGTAATATACAATAGAGGTAGGTATTTATCTTATGTAAGGTATTGAATATAGAAGGACAAGATAGACTTATGAGTAAAAAGTAATCGTTGAGAGAATAGTCATAATAAGTGATTTGTGAAGTAGAGAGGACATATGGTGAGTTTAGCCATGGCTCCTTAATTAAAACCCCCCAGATAAAGCTAAATAGGAGGGGGAGATAAAGGGAATCGGTATATAAGTATTTAGATGTATGTGAGGTTATATAGTAGATAAGAGATAGAAGTAGTTATAGGTATAGAAGCATTAATATTTCAATAAATATTTAAAGGGGGGACCCAGGTATTCAAGGCAATTAGGTCAAGGGCATATAGGAAGGCGGGGGGGGGCTTAAACTTTCTGTTCCATTAATTATCTTCTTAAAATAAAGTTTGATTCTTTCTTTTTGATTTAGATTTTGAATTTTATTATATGTATGGTTTTCCTTAATTTTCTAAATGATTTTGTTTCAGTATATAACTTTGGTTTTTATTGGGAGATAAAACCAGGATTTTAATTTATAACTGACAAAAATTGTGCCAGCCGTCGCGGTTATACAATTAGTTAAATTAAATCTTTTTGGTTAAATATTTACTTTATTATTTTATAATTAAAATTTATATTTTTAGGTGAAATTTTTTTATAATAATTATTTATTGGTTGAGGAATAATATGTGAAAATCATTAAAAAACTAGGATTAGATACCCTATTATATTGATAGTAAATTAACCTTAATATTAATAGTTATGATCTTTAAATTAGAAGAATTTGGCGGTTATTTAATCTTTCTAGAGGAACCTGTTCTGTAATTGATAATCCACGATTGATTTCACTTTAATTTTGCTTATATATCGCTGTCATTGAATGTTTTAAAAGAATAATTTTCTTTAATTTTTATGAATATAATGTTAGGTCAAGATGTAGCTGTATTAAAGAAGAAATGGGTTACAATAATTTTATTTATGGAGAAGTATTTGGAATTTTACTTTGAAATTGGATTTAGGTGTAATTTTTACAAAATAGTAATTTTGATTTTAGTTCTAAATAATGTACACATCGCCCGTCACTCCCATTATGAGTTGGGATAAGTCGTAACAAAGTAGGCCTACCGGAAGGTGGGCCTGGTCAGTTCAAGTTGTATTCATTTAGTGAACTTATTATTTACATTAATAAATTTGTTGTGCAATTCAACACTGCTTGATCAGTTTAATATTATTATAATAATTTGTATTTGTTTTTAATAAAATTATTTTTATTCTAAGTATTTATAGAAAAGATATTTTTTAATTTTTTAACTGTGAAGGTTATTTTATTTTGTCAATAAAGTATTTTTTATTTAAAGTACCTTTTGCATCAGGGTTTATTAAAATAAATAAATTATTTTTTTTTCTCGAAGTCTTAAGATTTAATAATATATGTTTTTCCTTGTTTCAAAATGGTTTATAATATATTTTTAGAGGTTATATGCTTTTCATTTAAGATAATATCTAGTTTTTTAATAAATGAATTTAATTCAGGATTATTTTAGCTTTATTTTAATTTTATTATTAAAAGTTATTTATTCTAATATTTCTGGGGATAATCTCAGATTTATTTTTAAAAGATTTATTTTTAAGATTATTTTTAGGATCAAAAATTTCCATTTTTATTTTGTTATAATAATTTTTCTTTAATTGAGATTTTTTTCTCTTTAACTTTTTATTGAAATTTTTTAAAAACTTTGTTTTTTATTAATAATGATAAAATTAGTAATTTTGTAAATTTAGTAATTGGAACTCGGCAATTATTATTTTCACCTGTTTAACAAAAACATGGTCTTTTGTATTTTTTATAAGATCGGACCTGCCCATTGATTTATATTAAAAGGCTGCGGTATTTTAACTGTACGAAGGTAGCATAATCATTTGTCTTTTAATTGAAGGCTCGTATGAATGGTTTGATGAAATATGGACTTTCTTTTACTAATTTAATTGAATTTAATTTTTTAGTTAAAAAGCTAAAATTTTTTTATAGGACGAGAAGACCCTATAGAAGTTTACTTTATATTTAATTTTTAATTTTTTGTTTATAAAATTATCTTTTATTATATATAGTTTTGTTGGGGTGACATTAAAATTTATATAACTTTTAATTTTTATTTCATTAATTTATGTTTTTTTGATCCAGAAATTTTGATTAAAAGATTAACTTACCTTAGGGATAACAGCGTAATTTTTTTGGAGAGTTCTTATCGATAAAAAAGTTTGCGACCTCGATGTTGAATTAAGATTAGGAGTGGGCGTAAAATTTCATTTTTCTTGGTCTGTTCGACCATTAAATTCTTACATGATTTGAGTTCAGACCGGTGTGAGCCAGGTCGGTTTCTATCCTTATTTTTTGTAAGTTAGTACGAAAGGACCATTTACAATAATTAAATTATTAATTTTGATTAAAATTAACTATCTTGGCAGATTAGTGCTATAAATTTAGAATTTATATATGTAATATATTTTACAGATAGTAATTAGATTTATTATTTTTATTTTTCTTTTAATTATAATTTTGTTATCTGTTGCTTTTGTAACTCTTTTGGAACGTAAGATTTTAGGTTATATTCAGATTCGTAGGGGGCCAAATAAGGTGGGTTTTATAGGTCTATTACAACCATTTAGAGATGGTTTAAAGTTATTTTTTAGGGAACAAACTTACCTTTATATATCAAATTTTATTATTTATTATTTTTCTCCGGTTTTTATGTTAATACTTTCATTTTGTTTATGAATATTATTTCCCTTTTTAATTAATATTTATACTTTTAACTTAGGGTTTTTATTTTTTTTATGTTGTACTAGTTTAGGTGTTTATGGGGTTTTAATATGTGGTTGATCTTCAAATTCTAATTATTCATTATTAGGTTCTTTACGTTCTATGGCTCAAACTATTTCTTATGAGGTAAGAATATCTATAATTTTGTTATGTTTAATTATTATAGTTTTTGATTTCGATTTTTTATCTTTCATATATTTTCAGCAGTATATTTGATTTTTATTTTTTTCTTTCCCGTTGTTTTTCTGTTGGGTGGCCTCTTTTTTAGCTGAAGTTAATCGTTCTCCATTTGATTTTGCTGAGGGTGAGTCAGAATTAGTTTCTGGGTTTAATGTTGAATATAGAAGAGGGGGTTTTGCTTTTATTTTTTTATCGGAGTATATAAATATTATTTTTATAAGAATATTAACTGTTATTTTTTTCTTAGGCTGTAACTTATTTTCTTTTACTTTTTTTTTAAAGATAGTATCTCTTATTTGTTTAGTTATTTGGGTTCGGGGGACTTTACCTCGATTTCGTTATGATAAATTAATATATTTAACTTGAAGGGTTTTTTTACCTATTTCTTTAAACTACTTTATTTTTTTTATGGGTTGTATTATGTTTATTTTTGAGTTTTTATAATCATTATTTTAAGTTAAGTTGATAGATGAATTTAACATCTATCTTATATTTTCAAAATATATGCTTTTCTAAAGCTTAGTCAACTAATCAGTTAATTTATCTCATGTTTTTAATATAATAGGGTTAATTAAGAAATAAAGAAAGTATATTACAGTAATAATTTGTCCTGTTGTAATAAAAGGTTCTTCTGCTGGTCGTGCCCCAATTCATGTTAATAAAATAACTAGGGTTAAAAATGATCAGAATAGTATTTGGTTTATGGGGTAAAATTTGTTTCTCTGAAATTTATTTTTTGAAGATAGTGGGATAACTATTAATATTAAAATAGATAAAATTATAGCTATAACCCCTCCTAATTTATTGGGAATAGATCGTAGAATAGCATAAGCAAATAAAAAATATCATTCTGGTTGAATGTGAATGGGAGTTACAAGCGGGTTGGCCGGAATAAAATTTTCTGGGTCACCTAATAGTCGTGGTTCTAATAGATTTAATATTAAAAATAAGTATAGGGCAATAATTATTCCTATAATATCTTTAATAGAGAAATAAGGGTGAAACGGTATTTTGTCATAATTTCTATTAATTCCTGTTGGATTGTTAGATCCGGTTTGATGCAAGAATAATAAATGAATTATTGTGAATGCTGCTAAGACGAAAGGTAATAAAAAATGTAGAGTAAAGAATCGTGTAAGTGTGGCATTGTCAATTGAAAATCCCCCTCATAATCATTTTACAATTTCATTTCCTAAATATGGAATGGCGGATATTAAATTAGTAATTACTGTAGCTCCTCAAAAAGACATTTGTCCTCATGGTAGAACGTATCCTAGGAAGGCTGTTGCTATAATAATGAATAATATAACAACACCGGTTGTTCAGGTTAAGAATAGTTTATATGAGCCATAATATATCCCTCGCCCGATATGAAGGTATAAACAAATAAAAAATATTGATGCTCCATTAGCGTGCATATTTCGTAGTAATCATCCACTGTTAACATCTCGGCAAATATGAATAACTCTATTAAATGCTAAATTAATATCGTCAGTATAATGTATTGCTAAAAATAATCCTGTAAGAATTTGGATAATTAAACATATTCCTAGAAGTGATCCGAAGTTTCATCAAATAGAAATTGAGGAGGGAGAAGGTAAATCAAAAAGTGATGAATTTATAATTTTAATTAGAGGATGACTTTTACGTATAGGTCTTTTCATAATTTTTTTTTCGCATGGGCCCTTCAAATATATTGGTAATAAAAATCACATAAATTATTGTAATTAAAAGATATGTGGCTAACAAAATTGTAATAATTGAGGTTTTTCTATTAAATAATTTTATTATAGATATATTGTTTTGATTTTCAATGAAATATATATTTGGAGCGGTTAAAGTTTCTATTTCAAAGTTAATTAATAAATTTCTTATAATGAATATAGTTATTATTAATAAGAGAATTTTTATAGAGAATTTTATAATTTCATTTGAGGCAATTCTTGCTATATATATAAATAAAACTAACATTCCTCCTAGTATTACTAAAACTAAAATATAAGAATATCATCTGTATTTAATTATTATATTTATTATAATGGCAGTTAATATTGTTAGTATAATAATACTAAATCCTATTCTTAGGGGGTGTTTTATCGTAATTATCGATGTTGATAAGGTTATAATAATTGTAATAATTATTTTCATTTTCAGCAAATATTTTAATTAAAATATTAATTTTGGGGATTAAAGATGAGATTTATTTTTCTTTGCTGAAGTTTTAAAGTTATTTACTATCTATGATTTACAAGATCATTATTTTTTTTTAAACTATTAAAACTTATTTTATTAAATTCATTTATTATATGATATATATTTTTTATGGGTATAATTGTTTTTTGTTCTTTACGAAAATATTTATTATTAACTTTATTAAGTTTAGAATATTTAGTGGTTGTGGTATTTTTAGGGTTTTTTATTTTTTTAATAAATTATTCGGGAGAGTACTATTTTATTATCATTTTTTTAACCTTTTCTGTGTGTGAGGGGGTTTTAGGTCTTTCTATTCTAGTTTCTATAATTCGTTGTCATGGTAATGACAATTTAATAAATATATCCAGTTTGATATGATAAAATTCTTTTTTTTTACTTTATTTTTAATCCCGTTATGTTTTTTAGAAAGTTGAATAATTTTATTGAGAAGAATATTATCTTTTATATTTTTATTAATAAATACTGGTTTATTTATACAATTTTTTTCTTCTATAAGTTATGGTTTTATATCAGATGTTCTTTCCATTACTTTAATTTATTTAAGAATTTGAATTTCCATGTTAATAATCTTAGCTAGCTATAATATTTTAGGCAGAAAAACTCAGTTTTCTTTTTGTTTTTTAATTATTATTTTAATAATATTTTTAATATTAACATTTTCTACCACTAATATTTTTATGTTTTATATTTTTTTTGAATCTAGATTGATTCCCACTTTATTGTTAATTTTTGGTTGAGGGTACCAACCTGAACGCCTCTCTTCAGGGTTTTATCTTTTGTTTTATACTTTATTTGGTTCTCTTCCTCTTTTATTGGGTATTTTCTATATTTATAATTCTTGTAATACTATATTTTTTAATCTAATTTTATTAGATTATAATTTTTATCTTTATCTGTCTATGATTATAGCCTTTTTAATTAAAATGCCAATAATTTTTTTTCATTTTTGATTACCTAAAGCTCATGTAGAAGCTCCTATTTCTGGTTCTATAATTTTAGCGGGAGTTCTTTTAAAATTAGGGGGTTATGGTTTAATACGGGTTTTAGGTTTTTTTAGGGGTGATTTTTTGCTAAATAATATATTTTTTATTAGATTAAGTTTATTTGGTATAGTTATAATTGGTTTTGTTTGTATATTTCAGGTTGATATAAAGTCTTTAATTGCTTATTCTTCTGTGAGACATATATCTTTAGTAATTTGTGGTATTTTTACTATAAATTATTTAGGTATATTAGGCTCTTTAATTTTAATAATTGGTCATGGTTTGTGTTCTTCGGGCTTATTTTGTTTGGCTAATATTATTTATGAGCGCTCTAATAGTCGTAGATTTTATTTTAATAAAGGTATAATTACTTTAATGCCTTCATTATCTTTCTTTTGGTTTATATTTTGTGCTAATAATATGGCTAGACCCCCTTCTTTAAATTTGTTAGGGGAAATTGCTATTATTAACAGTTTAATAAGATGATCAACTTATAGATTTATTTTTTTATTTATTGGTTCTTTTTTAAGATGTTGTTATAGAATTTATCTATATTCAAATACTCAACATGGTTATCTATATAGAGGGTTAAAAAATTTTATTTCAGTTAATGTTCGGGAATTTATATTATTATTCTTTCATTGATTTCCATTAAATCTTTTAATTTTAAAAATCGATATTTTTATGGTTTGATTATGTTTGAATAGTTTAATAAGAATAATAATTTGTGGTGTTATAGGTATAATATTTATTTCAGACCTTGAAAAATGTTTCATTATATATATTAAGATCCTTTTTTTTATTTTTAATTGGTTCTTTAATAATTCTGTTGGGACTAAATTTTCTTTATTATGATATAGTTTATATATTGGATTGAGAATTTATTACCTTAAATAGTATACTTATTACCTTAACTTTAATTTTTGATTGAATATCGATATTTTTTTGTGGTTGTGTATTTTTTATTTCATCAATAGTTGTTTTGTATAGTCATAGATATATATATGATGATGAAAATAAAGTGCGATTTTTATATTTAGTTTTAATATTTATTTTTTCTATATTTATAATAATCATGAGACCTAATTTAATTAGAATTTTATTAGGTTGGGATGGCTTAGGTTTAGTTTCATATTGTTTAGTAATTTATTTTCAGAATTTTAAGTCCTTTAGAGCTGGTATATTAACTATTTTAACTAATCGGATTGGTGATGTGGCTATTTTGTTATCTATTGCTTGAATAATAAATTTTGGTAGTTGACATTTTTTTTATTATTTAAATATTTTTGAAAGTTGATTAATATATTTAATGTTTTTATTGGTTTTAGCTGGTTTTACTAAAAGAGCTCAAATTCCATTTTCTTCTTGGTTACCAGCAGCAATGGCTGCTCCGACGCCTGTTTCTGCTTTAGTTCATTCTTCTACTTTGGTTACAGCCGGGGTTTATCTATTAATTCGCTTTAGAGATTTATTATATATATTTAATTGTAGCTATTTTTTGGTTTTATCAATAATAACTATATTTATATCCGGGTTGGGGGCTAACTTTGAATTTGATTTAAAGAAAATTATTGCTTTATCTACCTTAAGACAATTAGGTCTAATAATAACAATTTTATTTATAGGTTATCCTTATTTGTCTTATTTTCATTTATTGACTCATGCTTTTTTTAAAGCTCTTTTATTTCTTTGTGCGGGTTTAATTATTCATGTAATAAATAACACTCAGGATATTCGTTTTATGGGAGGTCTAACTAATCAACTCCCTTTTACTATTACCTGTTTTAGAGTTTCAAATTTATCTCTATGTGGTTTTCCTTATTTGGCGGGATTTTATTCTAAGGATTTAATTTTAGAAGTAATAACTTTTAATGGTTCTAATATATTTATTTATTTTATTATATATATTTCTGTAGGTTTAACAGTTTCATATAGTATTCGCTTAATTTATTATACTATAATTATAAATACTAATTCTTATGCTAATCAAAGATTTAGAGAAGATAAATTTATAAATTTATCGATACTCTTTCTAGTAATTATGTCCATCGTCAGAGGAAGAATATTAAGATGGTTAATTTTTTCTACTCCAGTTTTTTTAGTAATCCCGTTTTTTATAAAAATTTTTGCATTAATTATAATTTTATTTGGTATATTTTTAGGTTATGAATTGTCTATTTTTTATTATAATATTGATTCTTATTATATAGTTACATATAAATTATCTTCTTTTTTGGGAAGAATATGGTTTATGCCTCCTTTTAGAACTTATTTTTTAAGAGGTAAGTTTTTAAATTATTCATTTATAATAACTAAAAACTTAGAAGTCGGTTGGGGGGAATTTATTTTCTCAAAAATGTCTTTTACTTATATAGTTATTTTAAGTAAGTTTACACAGTTTTATTATTATAACAATTTAAAGATTTTTATAATTTCTTTTTTCTTATTTATTTTTATATTTATAATTTATTAGTTTAAATAGCTTAAAATTAAAGCATAATATTGAAGATATTAGGATAAGTTTATACTTTTTAAACATTAATTGAAATCATTTTATTTAATTAATAATTTTATTTATTAGGATTAATTTTCTCAAAATTAACTTTTTTACCCTCCAGGTAATTTTGAGAAAATTAGTTGATTTTATTATAACAATTTAAAGATTTTTATAATTTCTTTTTTCTTATTTATTTTTATATTTATAATTTATTAGTTTAAATAGCTTAAAATTAAAGCATAATATTGAAGATATTAGGATAAGTTTATACTTTTTAAACATTTAAAGAAAAATACTTTTCATCTTTTTATTGAAAATAAAATGTTTTTTTAAACTATTTAAATTAAGAGAAAAACGGACTTTAACCGCTTTAAAAGATAGTTAGCGGCTTCTTTTAGCTACAGCATTCTCTTTTAACCAGATTTTAAATCAATAATTTCATTAACAGTGAAATACCTCTATTTTGGTTTTAGTTAAAAGTATGGAGTTATTACTCTATTTTTAGGTCGAAACTAAATGTAATTTTTACTTCTTTACTTTGAGGAAAATTCATATTAGAATAATTTTTAATTGCAAATTAAATGTTATAATTAACTATTACCCCAATTTCTTCATTCGAGAATTCCGTTGTTTCATTCGTGATATAATCCAATAATAAGAATAATAATAAATGTTCTTGTTGATATAAATCAGGAGGTTATTCTACTTATTTGTACAATTTTAATTGTCGGTAAAATGATAATGATTTCTACATCGAAGATTAGGAAGATAATGGCGATTATAAAAAATTGTATAGAGAATGGTATTCGAGCTGATCTTTTTGGATCAAATCCACATTCGAAGGGTGTTATTTTTTCTCGGTTATTTTTTCTTTTTTTTGAGATAACTGCACATAATATTATAATTAATATTCTAATTATTATTCTTAACATAATAGTTAATATAGTTAATAAGATTATTTTCTCTCTAATGAGACCTTTTGATTGGAAGTCAAATATACTTTATATACTAAAAAAATAACTACCTCATCAATAAATAGAAATATATAAAAATAATCAAACTACGTCAACAAAGTGTCAGTATCATGCAGCTGCTTCGAATCCAAAGTGGTGTTGATTAGAAAAATGAAATTTTATAGTTCGAACAAGACAAACTATTAAAAATGTAGTGCCAATAATTACGTGGATTCCATGGAATCCTGTTGCTATAAAAAAGCACGATCCGTATACTGAATCTCTAATTGTGAATGGGGACTCTAAATATTCATATGCTTGCAGGATAGAAAAATAAATCCCCAACGTAACTGTTAAGAATAATCCCTTAACTGTTTGGTTGTGATTTTTATTTATAATACTATGGTGGGCTCATGTAATAGTGATACCTGAGGACAATAAGATTGTTGTATTTAGTAAGGGGATATCTATAGGATTAAATGTTTGAATTCCTTTGGGAGGCCAGGTTATACCAATTTCGATTGTAGGGGCTAAACTTCTATGGAAAAAAGCTCAAAAAAAAGATACAAAAAAGAAGATTTCTGAAACAATAAATAAGATTATTCCTCATTTTAATCCATTTGTTACTATAATAGTGTGTTTACCTTGATATGTCCCCTCTCGGATAATATCCCGTCATCATTGGATTATGGTTAATATAAGAATAACAATTCCGATTATTATTAAAGTGGGGTTTTTTATATGGAATCATATAACTATTCCTGAAGTTAATGTTATGGCTCCAATTGAGCCTGTTAGTGGTCAAGGTCTAGGGTCAACTAAGTGAAAGGGGTGATTTTGTTTTTTCATAATTTACTTCACTTGAATATAGGGTAGTAAGAATAGAAAATACATAGGCCTGAATAATAGCTACAGCTGTTTCAAATAATATTAGAGAAATTTGAACAGTTATTAATATTATAATGACAATAGTTCTAGCATTTGTTGTATTATTTCCCAGTAATCTTATTAATAAATGTCCAGCAATTATATTTGCTGTTAGTCGAACAGCTAGTGATCCTGGTCGAATAATATTTCTAATTGTTTCAATACATACTATAAAAGGTATCAAAATTCCCGGTGTTCCCGCTGGAATTAGGTGTCTAAATATATGTTGGGTTTTTTTAATTCATCCAAATAATATAATTGATAATCATAGTGGCAAAGATATGGCTAGGGAGCAAATAAGGTGTCTAGTTCTGGTAAAAATATATGGCAGTAATCCTAATATATTGTTTACTAGAATAAATATAAAAATTGATGTTATTATTAGTGTTAATCCATTACTTTTATTTAATAAAGTTTTAAATTCTAAGTGAAGGGAAGTATAAATAATTTGAATTATTTTTGTGTAACGGGATTTTATTATTCAATATGAATATGGAAATATAATGAAGATAATTATTGTTCTTAATCAGTTTATTGAATAGTTTATAGAAGTTGATGGGTCAAATGTTGAGAATAAATTTGTTATCATTTTCAATTAATAAATTTTATGTTTTTTTTTTGTTTTAATCTTTTGGTAATATAATTTTTATTAAAATATATCATGGCGTTAATTATAATAATGCAAATAGTAAATATAATTATTAATGAAAATCAAGATAGGGGTGCTATTTGAGGTATGGAAAAATATCTAATATAGATTTTTTAAACTTGACAAGTTTATGTTTTTTATAAACTAATTTTTCCATTAAGAGTATTCGTAATTTACTATGTATTGGTTTAAGAGACCATTGCTTAACTTTCAGCCACTTAATGAATTATTTTTTAGTCATTCGATGAATTGTTTGGTTGTTACAGCTTCAATTGTGATAGGCATAAATCTGTGATTTGCTCCACAAATTTCAGAGCATTGTCCGTATATAATTCCTGGTCGATTAATAAAAATTGATCCTTGATTTAAACGTCCGGGGATAGCATCAATTTTGATTCCTAAACATGGAATAGTTCATGAATGTAAAACATCAGTTGCAGTTACAAGGATGCGAATTTGATTATTTATTGGTAGAACAATTCGATTATCTGTCTCAAGTAGTCGAAATTCATTTTCTATAATTTCATTTGAGGGTTTTATATAAGATTCAAATTCTGTAGTTTTGAAATCTGAATATTCATAACTTCAGTATCATTGGTGTCCAATTGCCTTAATAGTTACTGTGGGATTTTTAATTTCATCTATTATATATAAAATTCGAAGTGATGGTAGAGCAATTAGTAATAGAATTATTGCAGGAATTACCGTTCAAATAATTTCAATTATTTGATTTTCTAGAATAAATCGATTAATATTTTTGTTAAATAATATTTTTATTATCATTCAGGCAATTGCTATAGTAATAACAATTAAAATAATTATGGTGTTATCATGGAAGAATACTAATTGTTCTATTAGGGGTGAGTTTGGGTCCTGAAAATTAATTTGAGATCAAGTAGCTATTTCTAATAAAAGAAAATTCTTTATAAATGAATCTTAAGCTCATTGCATATATTCTGCCATATTAGAAATTAAAGGCAATAGGCATTTCGTTATAAGAGTGTTCGGCTGGTGGGTAATTTTGTAGTCATTCAATACTTGAATTTAAATTAAAAATGAATAAAACCTTTCGTTTTGAAATTATTCTTTCTCATAGAATAAAAATAAATATTATTGTTCCTATAATTGATATTGTCGATCCAATTGAAGAAACAATATTTCATGATATATATATATCAGGGTAGTCAGAATATCGTCGAGGTATACCACTTATTCCTAGAAAATGCTGGGGAAAAAATGTTATATTAACACCAATAAATATTGTAATAAATTGTGTTTTTAATCATTTAGGATTTATAGTTATTCCGGTAAATAGGGGGTATCATTGAATGAATCCTGCTATGATGGCAAATACTGCTCCTATAGAAAGTACATAATGGAAGTGGGCAACAACATAGTATGTGTCATGTAAAATAATGTCAATTGAAGAATTTGCTAAAACAATTCCAGTTAATCCCCCAATTGTAAATAAAAATACGAATCCTAGTGTTCATAGTGTTGAGGGGGAATAATTAATTATAGATCCATGAATAGTTGCTAATCAACTAAAAATTTTAATTCCAGTTGGGATGGCAATAATTATTGTAGCTGAAGTAAAATAAGCACGTGTATCAACATCTATTCCTACAGTAAACATGTGGTGCGCTCATACGATAAATCCTAGTAATCCAATAGCTAATATCGCGTAAATCATCCCTGTTGACCCAAAAGCATTACTTTTTCCTCTTTCTTGTCTAATGATGTGAGAGATAATACCAAATCCTGGTAAAATAAGAATATAAACTTCTGGGTGTCCAAAAAATCAAAATAAGTGTTGGTATAATACCGGATCCCCTCCTCCTGCTGGGTCAAAGAATGATGTATTTAAGTTTCGATCAGTTAATAATATAGTAATTGCTCCTGCTAGTACAGGTAATGATAATAATAAAAGTAAGGCTGTAATTCCTACAGATCATACGAATAGGGGAATTTTTTCTCTTGATATGCCTTTAGTTCGTATATTAATAATAGTTGAGATAAAGTTTACAGCTCCTAAGATGGATGAAACTCCGGCTAAATGAAGCGAGAAAATTGTTAGATCAACTGAAGCTCCTCTATGTCCGGTATTACTAGACAGGGGTGGGTATACAGTTCATCCTGTTCCGGCACCCGCATCAACTAGTCTTCTAACTAATAGCAGTGTTAAAGATGGGGGTAATAGTCAAAATCTTATATTATTTATACGTGGGAATGCTATGTCTGGAGCACCAATTATTAGTGGTACTAGCCAGTTTCCAAACCCCCCAATTATGATGGGTATTACTATAAAGAAAATTATAATAAATGCATGAGCTGTAACAATAACGTTATAAATTTGATCATTGCCAATGAATGAACCTGGTTGTCCCAGTTCAATTCGAATAATTCATCTTATTGATATTCCGATCATTCCAGATCATATTCCTAATATGAAATATAAAGTTCCAATATCTTTATGGTTAGTAGAGTATATTCATTTGTTCAATTTTACTTTTGTTCCAGAAACTAATTTTTTAATAAAAGATAAAGTGTCCGATATTTTAGGTTGTAAATTGTAAATTTATATAAGAATTGATAATTCCTTTATCAGGTTTTATAGTCAATATATGATATTAGACTGCAATTCTAAAGTAGTAATTTTACTAAAACCTATAAAATTTAATTTATATTTTTAACTTTGAAGGCTAATAGTTTATTTAACTTAAGGATTTAAATTATGTTAATGATTGTTGTTACTGGTAATATTATATTAATAACTATAGTTATAATTAAGTTGCTTTTTGTATTTTTGTTATTAATATTTCATTTATTTAAGGTATTATTTGTTATAATTGTTGGCGAAATTATTCGTAAATAATAAAATAATGTAATTATAGATGATATTATTAAGATTAATAATACTATAGTTGAATTAGTATTAATTAGTGCCTGAATTACAAGTCATTTGGGTAGGAATCCAATGAAGGGAGGTAATCCCCCAAGTCTTAATATTAATATAATTATGTTAATTTTTTCTATATTTGTTTTTATATTTATGTTTATTTGATTAATATAAATAATTGAGTTTTTATTTAGAACAGATGTTAATATTAGAATAATAATTGAATAAAATATTAGATATTTTATTCATATTTCATTATCATATTTTATGCAGATAATTATTCACCCTAAGTGATTAACAGATGAAAATGCTAATATTTTTTTAATTGAGGTTTGGTTAATACCCCCGATTGCTCCTGTTATTGCTCTAATAATAGAACAAGTCATAATAATGAAGTTATTGTTTATAGTATTTCTTAAGATAAAAATCGGGGCAATTTTTTGTCAAGTTATTAATAAAATACAGTTATTTCATCTTATTTTAGCTATAATATTGATGAATCATATGTGTATCGGAGCAGCACCAATTTTTATTAATATTGTTATAGTAATAATCGTTATACATATATTTGAAGATAATTCTTCATTAATTAAAATTATTGGATTTATAATAATTATAAAAATAAAAATGATTGATCTTATTCTTTGAATAAGAAAATAGGTTATCTTTGATTCTGGAGAGTAATAATCTTTTCTCTTTTCTATTAACGGAATAAATGATATTATATTAACTTCTAAACCTATTCATGTACTAAATCAGTTTTCTGATCTAATTACTATTAAGGTTGAAAGCACTAAAGTGATCATTATGATTAATTTAGTAGAAATTTTAATTATTAGAAAGAAGAATAATATTCTATTTTCAGGGTATGAACCTAAAAGCTTAAATTTAGCTTACCTTTCTATATCTAAGTGTATAGATGCACTTTGAGTTTTGATCTCAAGAGGTTAGTTTAATTCTAAAAGATATAATAAGAGTAAAAAATTACATTATCTATTCTATCAAAATAGCCCTTTAGTCAGGCATCTTATT